CGGAATTCATCCATGAAAATGAAAAACAGGGGGGGGGGTTGATAAGGGGATGACTGGATGCATAACCGGATATGCTAAAATCAAAATACGAAAAAAAAAAAAAAGGCTAATGAGATCAAAATAATGAATCATAAATAGAGTTCCGTTTCGAATTCGCTAGATAAAAAAAGTCTTGTCTATTTTGATAAAAAACTCAAAGACTTTCTGCAAAACTTTTCTTTTTTATTCATTTTATTCATATATCTTTTTTTTTTTTTTTAGTTTTTTTACTAGGTTTCGGTTAGTTGAGCTTGAAAATGACTAGTCCGTCATTGAAATTGAATAAAAAAAATAAGTAAAAAATGGAATTGCACATTCGCTTGGGTGGTACCAACTAAATCGAGTGCTTACTCCCATTTATTTTTATTATTGAATTAACCGATCAATTTGCTATCCAAGATTTTTTCTGTATTCGAAAAATTGAGCAACAAAATTTAACATATTTTTTTATTATGAGAATAAATCCTACTACATCGGATCCAGAGGTTTTGATACGTGAAAAAAAAAATTTGGGACGTATTGCCCAAATCATTGGTCCGGTACTGGATGTAGCCTTTCCCCCGGGCAAGATGCCTAATATTTACAATGCTCTGGTGGTTAAGGGTCGAGATACTCTTGGTCAAGAAATTAATGTGACTTGTGAAGTACAACAATTATTAGGAAACAATCGAGTTAGAGCTGTAGCTATGAGTGCGACAGAGGGTTTAAAAAGAGGAATGGACGTGGTTGATATGGGAAATCCTCTAAGTGTTCCAGTCGGCGGAGCGACTCTAGGACGAATTTTTAACGTGCTTGGAGAACCTGTTGATAATTTAGGGCCGGTCGATACGCGCACAACATCTCCTATCCATAAATCCGCGCCTGCGTTTATAGAATTAGATACAAAATTATCTATTTTTGAAACAGGAATTAAAGTAGTAGATCTTTTGGCCCCTTATCGTCGTGGGGGAAAAATCGGACTATTCGGTGGGGCTGGCGTGGGTAAAACAGTACTAATTATGGAATTGATCAACAACATTGCCAAAGCTCATGGTGGTGTATCCGTATTTGGTGGAGTAGGCGAACGGACTCGTGAAGGAAATGATCTTTACATGGAAATGAAAGAATCCGGAGTCATTAATGAACAAAACCTTGCGGAATCAAAAGTAGCCCTAGTCTACGGTCAGATGAACGAACCGCCGGGAGCTCGTATGAGAGTTGGTCTGACTGCCTTAACTATGGCAGAATATTTCCGAGATGTTAATGAGCAAGACGTACTTCTATTTATCGACAACATCTTCCGTTTCGTACAAGCAGGATCCGAGGTATCCGCTTTATTGGGTAGAATGCCTTCTGCTGTGGGTTATCAACCCACTCTTAGTACAGAAATGGGTTCTTTACAAGAAAGAATTACTTCTACGAAAAAAGGGTCCATAACCTCTATTCAAGCAGTTTATGTACCTGCGGACGATTTGACTGACCCCGCCCCTGCCACTACATTTGCACATTTAGATGCGACTACCGTACTATCAAGAGGATTAGCTGCCAAAGGTATCTATCCAGCGGTAGATCCTTTAGATTCAACGTCAACTATGCTACAACCTCGAATCGTTGGCGAGGAACATTATGAAACTGCGCAACAAGTCAAGCAAACTTTACAACGTTACAAGGAGCTTCAGGACATTATAGCTATCCTGGGGTTGGACGAATTATCCGAGGAGGATCGCTTAACCGTAGCAAGAGCACGAAAAATTGAGCGTTTCTTATCACAACCCTTTTTCGTAGCAGAAGTATTTACGGGCTCTCCGGGAAAATATGTTGGTCTAGCGGAAACAATTAGAGGGTTTAAATTGATCCTTTCCGGAGAATTTGATTCTCTTCCTGAACAGGCCTTTTACTTAGTGGGTAACATCGATGAAGCTACTGCGAAGGCTACCAACTTAGAAATGGAGAGTAAATTGAAGAAATGACCTTAAATCTTTGTGTACTGACTCCGAATCGAATTATTTGGGATTCAGAAGTAAAAGAAATAATTTTATCTACTAATAGTGGACAAATTGGCGTATTACCAAATCACGCGCCGATTGCCACAGCCGTTGATATAGGTATTTTGAAAATACGCCTTAATAACCAATGGTTAACAATGGCTCTGATGGGCGGTTTTGCTAGAATAGGCAATAATGAAATCACTATTTTAGTAAATGATGCCGAGAAGAATAGTGACATTGATCCACAAGAAGCTCAGCAAACTCTTGAAATAGCAGAAGCTAACTTGAGAAAAGCTGAAGGCAAGAGACAAACAATTGAGGCAAATCTAGCTCTCAGACGAGCTCGGACACGAGTCGAGGCTCTCAATACAATTTGATTTGGTAACTAGCTGGCGTGTAAAAAAAAAAAAAGAATATATAAAATCCAAAAATAGGATCGAAAGGGGAGAAAAAAAAGCTGGTTACAAAAACTTATTAGACACCACGGATCATGGTGTCTAATAAGTTATACCTACTATTGGATTTGAACCAATGACTCCTGCCGTATGAAAGCAATACTCTAACCACTGAGTTAAGTAGGTTATTTATCATGGTAAAAAGGTAAAAAGAAGGCAAAGGGATACCTATCACATCGATAGAATTATAAATCCAATATTATTTCTAAGCAATACCAATAAACACCGAGATCAAAGAGATATAATGGTCGATCTTGTAATATTAATCTTGACAAGAAATTATCTACATGATAAGATAAAATGTGTATCACAAACACAAGGGCTATAGCTCAGTTAGGTAGAGCACCTCGTTTACACGCGCGCCAAAGTTTTTCAAAGGAGTCCATCACGCCGCAATCAAACCAATTGATTGATCTTATTAATAAATCGATGTCTTACTCTATGACTTTTTTTTTTAGGAAAAAAGAGGAGAACAATAGCCTGACATGAGGTCCTATTAAAGTACCCCGTTAAGTGGGGAATGAATAGAACACATCATTGATTTGAGATATTGATAGGGTAAATACTCAGTCTACTTAATGCTAGGCAGAATGAGTATAAGGAACTCAAAAACGATCTTTTCATCCTATGAACCTTAAGGTGTATCAAGTTTCATGTTTGATTTTTAAATCAGGATGTTAGAGATTATATTTAACTTAAGTTGATCGAGACCAAAAGCAAACCTACGTCAAGAGAACCCAATCCTTCTTTGAAACACTTTGGTAGTTCTTCTGTATTGTATTAGAATAAAAAAAAAACACAATCAGAGTACTTGGAACCATTTCTTATCTTTTTTTTTTTAGAAAAAAAAATATAAAATATGGTAGACTAACTGATCCTTCTATCAGTTAATGAAAGAGCCCAATGCAAAAAAAAAAAAATGCATGTTGGGTCTTTGAAACAGTTCGAATCCTTTTGATAATAATAAGTTCGAACTCTTTTACCGAGCAGGTCTACGGTTCGAGTCCGTATAGCCCTAATTAAGAAATTTATTCTAATACTAATAAATTAAATGGAAATGACATTCCAATCCAAATAATTGGATAATTTTTTTACTTACTTATTGTATTCGTTATTTATAATTTATAACAGGTTACTTTTAATTACTTAGTTCATAATTGGTTCATAAAAAAAATTCCCGTACCCGAAACCATAAGTCCTCGGGATCGTTCAGAATAAAACGGAAAACCTAATTTTATTTCAATGGATCCAATCACTATCTATCGATATATCTAGATAGATACTTAGAATTTATTTATAATAAACTTTTTTTCTTCATTAATTTTCATAGTCGTAAGTGGATTTTTTTATATTCATTTTCCTCGTTCACTGGCTATAATAAAAAAGTTCATAATACTTTCTTTCTTTTTTTTTTTTTATCCCCACTCAATCTTGGTTACTTTTTTCTGACACGGCCCTTGTTAAAGTAGAAATCGAATTAAATTCAACCCAAATTCAATCTATCGTAATACTTAAGTAAGATGGGTATGGTAAAGTCTTACTAGATTTTTTGATACGTCATAATTTGAAAAACGAAGAGATTTTTCGAAATTTGTTTTATTTTGAAATAAAACATAAACACAATAACCGAAATAAAAAAAATTACTAGTTATTAATCATATTAATATTATATTATTAATATTATATTCGAAACTTTTAGTAATAGAAACATGGAAAGATTAAGTAATAAGTGGACTGAAAAAAAATTCTAATCAATAAATCTTAAAATTAGACGTCTACCACAGTAACCAAACGAAAATAAATGATTTGATTAACCTGAATTTTTGGTTTGACTCAAGAGTTCTATATACCTTGCCCAATCCACTCCGATTGGAATTGACTAAGCGGATATTTTTTATACATTCATAGGAGTTCGTCTATGTTTCTACTTTACGAATATGATATTTTCTGGGCATTTTTAATAATATCAAGTGCTATTCCTGTTTTGGCATTTCTAATTTCCGGAGTTTTATCTCCAATTAGGAAGGGGCCTGAGAAACTTTCTAGTTATGAATCAGGTATAGAACCGATCGGGGATGCTTGGTTACAATTTAGAATCCGTTATTATATGTTTGCTCTAGTTTTTGTTGTTTTTGATGTTGAAACCGTTTTTCTGTATCCGTGGGCAATGAGTTTCGATGTACTGGGGGTATCTGCTTTTATAGAAGCTTTTATTTTCGTGCTTATCCTAATTCTTGGTTTAGTTTATGCATGGCGAAAAGGAGCGTTGGAATGGTCTTAGTTCGTTTCCTGAATATTTGTACAATAAAAAAAAACAACCATTGAACCAATTATGAATTCCATTAAGTTTCCCGTACTGGATCGAACAACAAAAAATTCAGTTATTTCAACTACGTTAAATGATCTTTCAAATTGGTCAAGACTTTCCAGCCTATGGCCACTTCTTTATGGTACCAGTTGTTGTTTCATTGAATTTGCCTCATTAATAGGCTCCCGATTTGACTTTGATCGTTATGGGCTAGTACCAAGATCAAGTCCT